TAGAAAAAGAATAGAAACAAGCAAAGGGCTTTTCAGAATTTTTTGATTATACAGAATTACATAATTATCAACAAAAATTTAGTTATTTTTACAAACTTAATATGTTGATAAATCCACGGACCTAGAAATTCATTTCAGACAATTGAACCTTCTCAAACTGTTTCTTTTTAAGAACCAAAAAGATTTGTGCCAAAATAACAGATGCCAAGAAGAACAAGAGACCTTGGACACGTAACGGATCTTGAAGTACTATTTCCGCATCCCCCTGACCAAATCCACCCACATTGGGATTACTTGTTAATGGTTGATCAAGTTTGATAGATTCACCCTCTGAAACAAGAAGTTCCGGTCCTGGAGGTATAATATCAATCACTTCGCGCCCATCCGATGCATCCACTATAGTTATTTCATATCCCCCTTTTTCTTTTCGTATGATTTTGTTTACTATACCTGCTGCTGTAGCATTATAAACATTATTATTACTCTTGCTCCCGTCGGGATAAATCTGCCCCCTTCCCCTGTTCCCGCCTACGTATATGGGATATTTTAAGAAGTGAACATCTTTCTTAGTAGCGGGATCGGGAGAAAGAATAGGAAAGGTTATTTCATTATATTTCTGACCAGGAACAGGGCCTACCACAAGAATATTTTTTTTAGTGGGACGATAACTTTGAAAAGACAGATTACCTATCTTTTCTTTAATCTCAGGCGAAATACGATCGGGGGGAGCCAATTCAAACCCCTCCGGTAAAATAAGAACAGCCCCCACATTCAAAGCCCCCTTTTTACCATTAGCAAGAACTTGTTTCACTTGCATATCATAAGGAATTCGAACAACTGCTTCAAATACAGTATCAGGAAGTACCGCTTGTGGAACCTCGATATCCACGGGCTTATTAGCTAAATGGCAATTGGCACATACAATACGGCCAGTTGCTTCTCGCGGATTTTCATAACCCTGCTGTGCAAAAATGGGATATGCATTTGAAATGGGTGCTCGAGTTATTATATATATCATGAGCGATACGGAAATGGATCGAGTAATCTCTTCCTTTATCCAAGAAAAGGCATTTCTAGTTTGCATGGTCCAATCATTGATACTGAAAAGTTCTACAATAAAATTAGGTCGGTCACTGGTATAGTTCCCTATCCATGATTCTGCTATTTACTGAAATAATTTGACTGGAATATAGGAGGAATCCCCCGGATGGGTAGAAAGAAAAAGAAAAGAATAAGTCAATTTTGGAATGTTTAGCTTTTGTACAAAATAACAAACTTTATAATTGGATCAGTGGATCATTTTTTCAGTCATTCATTGAATGATAAATCACTACAAGTGACGGAGATACGCGATTTAAATAACGGAAAATCCAATATTTAAAAATAGTATCTAGAATGACTGGAAAAGTGGAAACAAGACCGGATATAATTTGATCATTATGAGCAAATCCAAAATCTTTATAGACAAAACCAATCATTAGTTCCCAACCATGGGTCGAATGGAATCCTATACATAAATCAGTTAATAAAAGAATAGAAAAAGCTTTTATTGTGTCGCTTAAGTTATATAGGAATTCTTGAACCCAAGAGTTAAGAATAATAAGTTCTTGATTACCTAGAATAGAATAACCACTTAAAATAACGAAACAGATTATATTTGTCGAGAAGTGCAAAATCGTATAGATACGATCTTCGTTGTGCGTCTTGATCAATTGGATCGTTTCGTTGTAGATTCCGATACGAAGGTTTTGTAGACGTGTTTCCGGGTATTCCTTTATCATTTCATCCAAGAGTAACAGTTCCTCTAATTCTATGAATTTTTTTAGAATACTCTTTTCTTGAATATCATTCAAGAAAATCTCGGATTGCCTAGTATTCGACCAATTAGTAACCCAAGATTCCATATTTTTCTTAAATGAGAAAGAGATCCACCAGGGCAAAAAGACTATAGATGTAAGATATAGAAGGGGAATGAATGCTTTCTTTTTTGCCATTTTTCGTCTTTAATGAACTCAGCTTCACCTCATTCGTCAACTCTATATGATAAGAATATTTCTATCAAGCATAAGTTCTATTACAAGTCATAGAGCCTATAAATCTATTCTCACGTTTTTTTTTATTTTCGGGAGTTAGTTCTTGAATTTAGAAAGAATACACAAATAGAATAAGAAAATAAGAAAGAGAAAGAGTCTACTTCCAATTCGAATGAAGAAAAAAAAATATTGTTTCCAAAGATATCAATTGCTAAAATTCGAAGCAATTGCCCCTTTCGATGAATGCATGAAAGAGCACTTCAAGTAATGAATATTAGTCGGATTTCGAAACGAAAGAACGCCCTTTCTATCAAAATACAAAATATCAAATATTTCGAAAAAAAAAAAAATTCTTGAATTTTTTCCGTTTTTTTTTTAAGAAAGCATTCATTTTTCAGTTCATTTTTTTTTTCAAAATACTTCAATTGGTACACGCAAGAAATAGGCCAATTCCGCCGCTTTTTGTTCAATTTCTCGTGGAGTCAAATTCTCGTCAGTACGAGTCAAGGGAATGACCCCCTGTCCTCTGATTTCCATATAAAGGACACGACGAGTATAAATACCCTCTTTAACTTCTATTCTGATGGACTGAATGTCTTTCATAAGGAATCGGAGAAAGATACGACGATTTTTTCCAGGAAATCCCCAACGAAAAATACACACTATTCCCTCTTTTTTATCGAATCGATCATAACCACTACCTACATTCCACGAAATTGTACACCACAAATAGGAGCTAATAAAGAGACCAGCGATTCCATAGAAAGACATCACGATCCCTTGTGGAAAAAAAAGAATTTGCTGAGACGGAAATAAAGATATCAAATTCCTACCAAGATAACTCGAAGTTCCAACCAATAAGAACCCTAATGAACCTAAAAAAAGGATAAAGGCCCAGCAGAAATTACTTGTTTTTCGAGACCCCGTTATAAGTTCTATCCATATACGTTCTGATCGCCAACCCATATTAGATCCAGTTGTATTTTATTGGAATTGGGAAAATAACCCAACCAAATTAATTTGACTTTACTTTTCCTTGTTTCCGAAGTAACTCTCATCAACTAGCACTATTCTGATGTAAACCTTTAGGAGTAATTCATCGAATTGCTTCTAGATCTAAAAAAAAATAGATGAGATTTGTCCCTGCTGCCCGTATCTAAAAAATCTTGTTTTTTTGAACATGAAGAAATAAAGAAGCCATTGCAATTGCCGGAAATACTAGGCCCACTAAAGGCACAAAAATAGAGGGTAAGTTGCTGAGAGTTGTCATAGAATGGGTACCTCGATTTACTATTTGTACCTGTTATTTTTGATTTTTTTATTGTTCTATTAATATTTAATATTTTTACCTGTTATTGATAAAGTATAAAGATATTTTATAATCACTAGAATTCATATATACTTATATTAAGTATATCTAAGTGAGTATGAGTATATAATAATAATTAAGTAGAAAAATTCAAAAAAATTGATTAATCAAATTAATATTAATAAAAAAAAAATATAAAATAAGATTCTATATATTTAATATATTTTAGAATATATTCCATATATTCTAAAATAGAAACTAAATTTGAAATATATAAAAAGAGAATTTTATTTTAATAATTTAAAGCTCTACTTGATTTAATTTTGAGTCAAAGGAAAGAAAGCATGGAGCTGAAATAACTCACTAAGAACGCCCTTTAAAGGATTACGCGGTACAATTGAATCAAATAAGCCCTTATGGAATAAATATTCAGACGCTTGTGAACCTTCAGGTATTGTCTTATTCAATGTTTGCTCAATTACTCTTTTACCCGCAAATGCAATGTAAGTATTGGGTTCGGCAATAATGATATCTCCTAACATACCAAAACTAGCTGTCACCCCACCAGTAGTAGGAGATGTAAGGATCGAGACATAGAATAACTTTTTATTTGCTTGATAATCATATAAAGCGGAAGATATTTTAGCCATTTGCATCAAGCTCAAACTTCCTTCTTGCATACGTGCTCCTCCAGAAGCACATACTAGAATCAGAGGTAAAAATTGATTGATAGCATATTCGATCAAACGGGTGATTTTCTCACCTACTACGGATCCCATACTACCCCCCATAAACTGAAAATCCATAACCCCAATTGCTACAGGAATACCATTTAGTTGACCTGTTCCTGTTTGAACAGCCTCAGTTAATCCTGTCTTTCTTTGATAAGAATCAATACGATCTTTATAAGGTTCCTCTTGCGAATGAAATTCAATGGGATCCACAGAGATCATGTCTTCATCCATCGGATTCCAAGTACCTGGATCAATCGAAAGTTCGATTCTATCTGAACTGCTCATTTTCAAATGATATCCACAGTGTTCACAAATATTCATTTTTGCTTTCAAAATTTTCTTATAATTTAATCCATAACAATTTTCGCATTGAAGCCACAACTGTCTGTATTTTTTAGTTTTATCTAGATCATTAGAACTTTTTCTTCTAGTTAAATCACTATCACTCGTACCATTCGTGCGAGTTATTATACTGGAACTCCCGCTTTCACTACTTTTTCCGCCTTTACCACAAATGTAACTATAAATGTAACTGTCATTGTATTTGTCACTATCACCTAAAATGTAACTATCAATACAGATTTGAGAACGAAGATAACTGTCAATGCAATTATTAATGTGTTTATTCCAACTATATTTAGTATCATACATGGAATGGTCGTAGTCGAGATCGTCACTCTTAGATACATTATTCAGATAGCTGGAATTCTTATAACTATAAAAATAACTTTCTAGTTCACTTAGAAAAGAATGATCATTATCAATCTCAAAAATTTGATTTTCAATATCAAAATAAATGGAATAACTGTCCCTATTACTATCCTTAACTAAAAAAGTGTCATCAGATATGAAATTTCGAATATTCCCAACGCCGACTAAATAATCAACATTACTGTAACTAGAATTGTCACTATCACTCCAACT